TTTTACTTTCTCTCGAACCATAGTAATATTATTTTATTTGATCAGATCATTGAATCATTTATTTCTCTTGAAATCTCTTTAGTGTTTATTTCTACACACGTCTTTTTTTAGGGGGTCTACAGCCATTATGTGGCATAGGGGTTACATCCCGTACGAAACTTAATAGTATACCACTTCTACGAATAGCTCGTAACGCTGCATCTCTTCCGAGACCAGGACCCTTTATCATAACTTCTGCTCGTTGCATACCTTGGTCTACTACTGCTCGAATAGCATTTCCCGCTGCGGTTTGAGCAGCAAAAGGAGTCCCTCTTCTTGTACCCTTGAATCCACAAGTACCGGCGGAGGACCAAGAAATTACCCGACCCCGTACATCTGTAACAGTAACAATGGTATTGTTGAAACTTGCTTGAACATGAATAACTCCTTTTGGTATTCTACGTGCACTTTTCCGTGCACTACTGCGCCCATTCCTACGCGAACCAACTTTTGGTATAGGTTTTGCCATATTTTATCATTTCATAAAGATAAGTCAGAGATATATGGATATATCCATTTCATGTCAAAACAGATCTTCTATTTTTATTTGTTCATCGCTTTCTTTAAGATTAGTTTCTTTTCTTTAAGGATTTCTTTTTAGAATAGAAAGATTATCCTTGTCTTTGTTTATGTCTCGGGTTGGAACAAATTACGATAATTCGTCCCCTCCTACGGATTAGTCGACATTTTTCACAAATTTTACGAACGGAAGCCCTTATTTTCATAGTTGTTATTCCTTAAATTTTTCCGAATCCACTTATTTTCTTCCAATAAGTTTCTTGAAATTTTTGAACCTTGAATTTGATCCCCCTGAAAGGAATCTTGAAGTTGAAAAAAATACCTAATCGTTCGAATCCTTGTTGCGGAGTCTATAAATTAGACGCTCCCTGGTTGAATCATAAGCACTTACTTCATTTTTGTTAACTCTATCCCACGGTGGTATACGTATAAAACTCGATCGGATCCTTCCTGAAACATAACCTAGTATCAGATCTTCATTATCTAAAGAAATCCGGAGTGGAAGTGATTCACTAATTAAACCTCCATGAATCCATTTTTGTTCTTTTTTTGTTCTTTTATTCCAGGTAAAATTTCTTTGACGTATCACCTACTGTAGGGCAGGAGGAGTTCTATTAGACAACCCGTGCTTTTTTCTTTTTTCACAAATGGAAAGTTTCGGATACAATTCGAATATCAGACAGATTACCATATATAACACAAAATTTCTCCGCCGATTCCTTCTAGTCGAGCCTCCCGGTCTGTCATTATACCCCGAGAAGTAGAAAGAACTACAATCCCCATCCCCCCCAAAATTCTAGGAATTTGTTGATAGTTAGAATAGATTCGTAGACCAGGTCGACTGATCCGTCGTAAATTTAAAATAGTTCTATATGGCCCTTTCCTATTCCTTCTATGTCGTAGGGTTAAAACCAAAAAATATTTGTTGCTTTCCCGATGTTTCCTTACGTTATTGATAAAACCTTCTCGTAAAAGTATTTTAACAATGTTTTCAGTGATGTTAGTAGATCCTATTCGAATCGTTCCTTTTCTATTCATGTCAGCATTTCGTATAGAGGTTATTATGTCAGCAATAGTGTCCTTACCCATGGTAAACTAAAATTATTGTTGCTCCCGAATTTTGATATAACCAACATGTTCTTTTTTTTTACTTTACTTAGTAAAGGTATATACGTGAGACACAATCTAATAATTAATCTATGTCATTAAAATACTCTAATCTAATATAAATACTATAACTGTATTGAGGTCTCGTTTTATAATACCTCAGGAGCTAATGAAACTATTTTAGTGAAATTTAACTGTCTCAATTCCCGGGCGATCGCACCAAAAATTCGAGTTCCTTTTGGATTTCCTTCTTGATCAATGACAACTGCAGCATTGTCATCATATCGTATTATCATACCGTTGTCGCGTTTGAGTTCTTTACAAGTACGTACAATTACAGCTCTGATCACTTCTGATCTTTCTAGAGGTGTATTTGGTACTGCTTCCTTGATCACAGCAACAATAACGTCACCAATATGAGCATATCGGCGATTACTAGCTCCTATGACTCGAATACACATCAATTCTCGGGCCCCGCTGTTATCTGCTACATTCAAATGGGTCTGAGGTTGAATCATTTTTTTAATCTCTTCTTTCAATGTAACAAAGGACGAAGAAAAAAAAGAAATATTGTTTGTCAAAAAAAAAGGAAACCCGCAATTATTTTTTTATTCCCAAGACTTCTTTCCTTTGGTTCTATATTCCTATCCTGAAATAATGAATTGAGTTTTTATAGGCATTTTGGACGCCGCTATTGAAATAGCCTTTCTGGCTATATTTTCGGCTACTCCGCTCATTTCATAAAGTATTCTGCCCGGTTTAACGACAGCTACCCAATACTCGGGAGATCCTTTCCCCGAACCCATACGTGTTTCTGTAGGTCTTACCGTAACCGGTTTGTCTGGAAATATACGTACCCATATTTTTCCACCACGGCGTACATTTCGTGTCATTGCGCGGCGCCCCGCTTCTATTTGTCTAGATGTAATCCAAGCGGGTTCAAGTGCTTGAAGAGCATATCTACCGAAAGAAATGCGATTACCTCGATAAGATATTCCTTTCATTCTTCCTCTATGTTGTTTACGAAATCTGGTTCTTTTTGGGTTATAGTTGATGGTTGTTTATCAATTCCATCTCTACTACAGAACTGGACATGAGAGTTTCTTCTCATCCAGCTCCTCGCGAAAAAAATTACTATTTATTCTTAAGATATACAGTACAGGTAGGTAATGAATAATAGATTGAATCCTGGGATTCTTTGCTTTGAGATTCTATCTGATCTATTAGAAATTTGTATATCTTGTTTGGATATATATTGGATATATATAAGTAATTAAACATGGATTCTATTTATAGATAATGTCTTATCTTGGTTTTGTTATAATGTTATAACGAATCCTTATTTTGTTTTGTCTTTTTTTATCATATTCATATCGGATCGACAAAAATTGAACAATCAAATAAAATTAAAATAAAATTTTCGCGGGCGAATATTTACTCTTTCAATATCTATTTCAGTTGTCGGGTTAACTCATGACCTCTCATAATCAGAATAAAAAGAAATGAAGTGTTCTCGGGTTTGTTCCGCCATCCTACCCGATAAATCATTAGGATTCGTTTTCAATAGAATCCTCTACATTCACGGGTTCCGTCGTCCCCATCGCTTCTCGATTAATGCTTAGGTCTGAATTCTCCAATGGAGCCTAAATTTAATTAATTATTTAAATTTAATTAATTAATTATTTAAATTTAATTAATTATTTAAATTATTTATTATTTAATTAATATTTATTTATTTATTAATTTATTATTTAATTAATATTTATTTATTTATTATTTAATTTATTATTTATTATTTAATTTATTTATTATTTAATTAATTAAATAATAAATAAAAATTAATAAAAAGAAAATTCGTTCTTGAGTCAACCTTCTCAGTCTTTATTGACTTAAGGCTCTTGATTTTTTCTTCGATAAACAGATATTCATCTAATTATTGATGAATCTCTAGTGATGCTCTATTACATTGCTCTTTATGAGATGCTTCATAGACCTTACATATTGGAATAATATATCATTTCGTTGCTATTTTTTTTCTCTCTTTCTCTCATCCTTCTACTTATCCACATACTTTTTTTATTTTGCTTCACAATTTAGATATATTCATAATCAGATTGGTTTTTTTCTTTTACTTAATGCAAAAAAAGATTTCAGTTGCTATAATGATATGATCAATATATCATATCTTGACTGATTCTTTGGATCCAGATAATCCGAAGCGATGAGTTGGTTATTAGTGCTATAGTTATTAGCTTATACTGTGGTCCGCCCATTTTTTTGAATCCTAAGCCTAAAAAACCCAACGAGTCGCACACTAAGCATAGCAATTATATCAAATGATCAATCAAATTTTTATTTAACCTTATAGAATTTAGAACTGCTCAGTTTTTATGTTAAATCAAAAATGAAAGAATTTGTCATTTTTTGTTCTATCGCAGAATAGAACGGAAAGACAAGTAGAGTCTTATTATTCTTCATCTATAAATATCCAAATTTTGATTCCTAATACCCCATAAATAGTTCGAACTCTATAGGAGCAATACTCAATTTTCGCTTCAATGGTTTGTAGAGGAACCCTACCTTCTCGGATCCATTCGACACGCGCGATTTCTTTTCCGTCGATACGCCCTGCAATTTGTATTTGAATTCCTTTTGTATCCGCTTGCTCAGTTAATTCAATAGCCTTTTTCATTGCTTTTCGAAATGAAACTCGATTCTTTAATTGTCCGGCTATAAATTCGGCAAGAATATTAGGGTGCCCGTAAGGATTTGCAATTCTTGTAATAGCAATGTTGAGTTTTCGGTTCATACAATTAAGTTCTTTTTGTACATTCACCTGTAGTTCTTCAAGTTTTCGTGGCCTATCTTCAATTAATAATTTAGGAAATCCCATATAGATTATGACTTGAATTAAATCGATTCTTTTTTGAATCTCTATACGTGCAATTCCCTCGACACCGGAAGATATTCTCATATTTTTTTGTACATAATTCTTGATACAGTCTCTTATTTTTTTATCTTCTTGTAGACCCTCGGAATAATTTTTAGGTTGTGCAAACCAAAGAGAATAATGACTTTGGGTTGTACCAAGTCTGAAACCAAGTGGATTTATTTTTTGTCCCATAATCCTCCACTACTATATGTATTAGAGTATGTCATATTTGTGTTCTTATTTATCCCTTTTATCCCTCTGGGTTTTTTTGAGCATAGCATATATCTGTCAATTGGTTCAAATTCAACATCTTTCAATACGATAGTTATATGACAAGTGGGTCTTTTTATCAGATAACTCCGTCCTCGAGCTCTAGGTTTTAGTCTTTTCAGAGTAGTCCCCT